CTCTTAGGGAGTCGACCATGGATTAATTCCTCTTTCATTTGGAGGTATTGAATACACCCAAAATTCTGAGCTTCATGTTATTCTTAACAATAGACATGTCAGAGCTAGAGGCATCCCAATCGGATTAAATGGGATGACAGTTTTTCATTATGAATCTGTAAAATCGTAATTTCGATCAAATCACACATCGCAGTATACCAGGCCTTCTAATTCCTTAAGAGGTTTATCTGAAAGATTCGCGATATAACTAGGAAGACGTTTCAAATACCACACATGAGTCACCGGGCATGCTAGTTTGATGTATCCCATTTGATATCTTCGGATCCGAGAATCAACAGATTCGACTCCGCATTGTTCGCAAAATTTCGGTTCTTCTTTTTCACCCCCGATCACTCGATAATTTCCACAAGCACAAATTCCACTTTTTATAGGTCCAAAAATTCTTTCGCAAAACAACCCATCTTTTTCCGGTTTATTGGTTTTGTAATGAAAAGTATAGGGTTTTGTCACCTCTCCAACTATCTCTCCATTCGGTAGGATTTTGTTGGCCCAAGCACGTATTTGTTTAGGAGAAACTAATCCAATTCGAAGTTGTTGATGTTTATACTGATCGATCATAGAAGAAAAATTCTGATTCATTCCGATCAAACTTCCTTCCTATTAATCTGGAAGTTTTTCTCAGATACAAGGAAATGATTCAGTTCCAGAGATAAAGATCGTAGTTCGCGAACGAGCAATCGAAAGGATTCTGGCGCACCCTCAGGATTAGGTATTGTTCCCCCAACGATCGTGGTACCAAGTACTTCCTGACGAGCTCTAATATGATCGGATTTATAAGTGAGCATCTCTTGTAAAATATGAGCAACACCAAATCCCTCTAGAGCCCAAACTTCCATTTCTCCTACTCGTTGTCCACCTTGCTTAGCCCTTCCCCTAAGGGGTTGTTGTGTAACAAGTGCATAATGACCACTGGAACGTCCGTGGATTTTATCATCAACTTGATGAATTAATTTTAACATATAGGACTTTCCTATTATAACAGGTTGTTCAAAAGGATCTCCTGTTCTTCCATCAAATATTCTACTCTTTCCAGGATACTCGGGTTCAAATACCCATGGATTTGCTGTTTGCTTACTGGCTTCATATAATTCAGAAAACACTAGTTTTCTCGAAGCCTCTTGCTCGTATCTCTCATCAAAGGGTGTTATTCTATAATGTCTGCCCAGCAGGTCTCCCGCTAACCCGAGCGAGCATTCAAACATCTGTCCCACATTCATTCGCGAAGGTACTCCTAATGGATTGAATACCATATCAACAGGTGTTCCATCTTGCAAATAAGGCATATCCTGTCTAGGCAAAATTTTTGAAATGATACCTTTATTCCCATGTCTTCCAGCTACTTTATCGCCCACTTTGATTTTACGTTTCTGTGAGATATATACACGAATCATTTCTGGATTATAAATGGAACCCCCCTTTTTCTGGCCCCACCTCACATCAATAACTCGACCTCTTCCGCCTATAGGCAACTTTAGACAAGTTTCTTTTGCAGTGGATACCTGAATGCCAAGTATGGCTCGTAATAATCTATCTTCTGGAGCATAGGATGATTCTTTCGCTGTCTGAGGCGTTAATTTACCTACTAAAACATCACCAGTTTCTACCCAAGATCCCAGCATCACAATTCCATTTCTGTCTAAATTGCGGAGTAAATAAGGCTCTAAATGAGGTATTTCATTAGTGATTCTTTCAGGTCCTTGGCTTGTCACATGAGTCTGAATTTCATATTTCCGGATATGAAAAGAAGTATAAATATCGTCATAGACTAGACGTTCGCTAATGAGTACGGCATCTTCAGAATTGTAACCTTCCCATGGCATATAAGCTACTGATACATTTTTCCCCAAAGCGAGTTCGCCACCAACCGTAGCCGCACCATCCGCCAAAATTTGCCCCTTTTTAAGGTATTTACCCCGATGAACCTGAGGTTTTTGATGCATCCAAGTATTTTTGTTGGAACGCTGATACATAACCAACGGAATGCTTATAGTGTCCCCATTACCTGATAAAACGATCTTTTCAGCATCGGTATAAATGATCTTTCCCTCGCGTTCGGCTATAGCCGAACCCCCTGAATCGAGAGCCGCTTGGCGTTCCAAGCCGGTTCCAACAATACACTTTTCGGACTGAGAAAGCGGAACTGCTTGACGCTGCATATTAGAACTCATTAAAGCCCGATTCGCATCATTATGCTCGATAAAAGGAATGAGAGAAGCTCCAATAGAAAAATATTGGAAGGGATAAATGTTTCGAAGATGAATCTGTTCCCATGCAATAGTCAAAAATTCTTGACGGTATCGAGCTGGACCAACTTCTTCTTCCTGAATACCCCGAGTCAACGCCAAAGAATTTCCCGCCGCCACCATATAGTATTCATCTCTACTCGGCGATAAATAAACCATCTGTTCTTCTTTTGATCTCTCAGATATTTCATAAAATG